TATCGATATATCTTTGTTCTCGATATCTTTGAGGAGTTTGGTACTTACTCTTATGAACCAATGAAATACTTACGGTTTGATACATAATAAAATGTTCGTCGTTTTTTACAGACAAACGAATGGGTTCGATAACAAATATCCCCTTTTTATTCAATTCTATAGGAGTCAATTTCTTCCGAATTACCATTATATCCAGATTTATTTCTTTCCTTTGAATAGACGATATAGTAGTATCTCTTGGATTTCTCAGTCCAAGCAAGTAACAATATATCTTGATATTATTGATCATTCTTTCAGTTAAATTCGGAATTAAACCATCGTCTATTATCCATTGAAAAAGCAAATAGTGTTTCCGTAAGAAAACGATTTCTGGTCTCATTTTATTCCTGATCTTGTATTGTTTTTTCGTTTTACCTTGTTTTTGTGCATATGATCTAAGACCTCTTCGGCCTGCGGGTTCTTTTTCTTCTTGATTTCGATTCATTAATTCAAAATACCTTTTTTCATTCGATGGTCTAAAAAAATTCCATTTTTTCTTTTCATTGATGTTTTTCCTTTTATTCCAATTTAAAAGAAGTAATTTGCTTGGTATAATCCATGGTTTTATTTTGTATACATTATAAAGTGGCACAAATTCTGGGAAGAACGGAAGTTTTAGATTCGTCGATATGGGGTTTAGGATTTCTTCATTCATTTCCATCCAATCAAAAAAAAGTTTCTTGTCATTGATCGTATTTCTTTCTGAATTTTGATGAATCGTCAGATAAAAAAGAGCGTTTTTATCCATTTTCTCAAATTTTTGGTAATTCTTACTTCCAATCTTAGTATTTATATTACCGTTAGAATCCATTTTGGTCCAGGCCTCAATATCCACTTTTTGTCTTAGAAAAAAATTGAGAATTTTCCAATCAAAATATTTTCTATCCGGATTTTTTTGCATATACATAATATCACCCTTTTCTAGATAATTATTGATAGGAATTTCCTCCAGGCTTTTAAAGAATTTTTGTTTATAATTGTTGTAATTAAAATGAATCTTTTGGTTGTTATTTAATTCTAATGGTGATCCATAAATAATATATGAGTCCTTCGTCATTTCAGAATTAATAGATTTATATGATAAAAGATCATATATATAGTATTTTGGAAAATTATCTTTTTGGTTTGGTAATGGATATATTTTAAAATCTTTTTGTTTTTTGTGATAAAGTAATCGGTCTTTTTCATATGAATACCATTTTGTTAAATCTTTATTTTGCGTCATACCGCTTTCATTGATTGTAGTTTGCCATTTTTTTGGTATTAATCCAGACCATCTAATCTGAGATAAATTGTATTGATAATGACCTCTTAACCAGTTTTTCCATTGATTCGTTTCAGAACTTGGAAGTTTCGTATGCCTTAATTCGGAATGAAATATTCCTTGTGTTACAAAAGAATTCTTTATTGCAGTGTTAAGAAAAAAAGATGTTCCATGATAGTCAAGAATGGATCTTAACTTATACAAATTAATAACTCGGGTTTGTGATAATTTGTAAAATACATAGGCTTGTGATAAGGAGGATAAGTCAAAAAAAAGATGTGAATTCTTCTTACTATTCTTAATATTGTAAAGTGCCCTTTTTAGAGTTGAAATAAAGTGAATTTTTTTTTTTTTTTCTTGGTTTGTTTTATTATTGTAATTATTATTATTGTAAATGTATTTATGAAAAAAAAAAATTCTTGATTCAAGAACAAGTTGTGGAGGAATTCTGACAATATGAATGATACATAGGAAGATATCTATGTATATTCTTTTAATTAAAATTTTTAGAAAAAAATAGAATTTACAGATTAATCGCGTGCTTCTTCTTTTTATTTTGAATATTTGCCAAAGATTTTTTGGTGATTTTACTTTTACATTATAACTTGTTTTTTTAGGACTACTTTTTGTCTTGGCGTTACTTTTTTTTTCTTTCATAAGACCCTTTGTTTTATTTCTGATTGCGCTTGTTCTATTAGTTAGATTTTTAATTTTTTTTTCTCTCAGTGAATAATTTGTCTTATCTGTAGATTGAATTTTACTAAACGAGTCATGAATTGTCTGATTACTAATTATAGAATCTTTTTCTTGGTTAGTTTCACTGGATTCATGCACTTTTCTTAATCTAAATAATCGAGTTGGATTTACTTTTGAGAGTTCTTTTTTTATTCTTTTTATAAACAGAAATAAAACGTTTTTGATAACCCCCTTTTTTGTTTCTTTTGAGTCTTCTAGAAAATTTTTTGTTCTTTCTTTTAAAACTCTTAGAACTTGAAAATTATTCTTTTTTATTTTTCGAATTTCTTTTTTTAGTTCTTTAAAAATAGGCTTAAAAAAGGAAGGTTTTGGGGGGGCAGAATCAAAAAGAAGTTTAGTTTGCGTTCCCCAAGCCGTTAAAAAACAAAACTTCTGTTGTTCTTTCTTTATATCTTTATAAGAAGAAAAAGAGGGCCTCGACTTAGATCTGTGCCAAGGTTT